TATGCAAACTCTCGAGAGAAACAATTCTTCGCTGGAAGAAAGATACGAGTCTGACCATTCTTCCATGGAAGAAAGCTCCAACACAGAAGATTCTTCTATGGAGGAAGGATACGACGCTGACCATTCTTCTATGGGGCAAGGATACGAAGCGGACCATTCTTCTCTGGAGGCAGGATCTGATACCGAAGATCCTTTTATGGACTAAGCCTAGTATTCTCTTTAGCAAAAGTGCCCTCTATATTTCTAAAATGTATACAGAATAGAGTAAGTGTTGTTTCCTTGATTTGAGTGTAGGATTACGGATTTGAGACTTGAGGCCCCTAAAAAAAAAGGGGGCCTACCTAAGCCTAGTTATTTGGGGTTGAAAAATGAAGACTTCTTGGTTTTTATGGTATAGATCTAATTCATTGAGATTCCGTCCAGTAAAACAGAAGAATTATAAATCTCCAAGAGAATAGATAGAAAAACTGCAAATAAAGCCATTGCGACACCCATCAAAGGAGTGGTTCCCCATCCCGGAGCCACTTTCCCATATTCCGAATTCAACGGTTTCAATAAAGCCCCTACTGTTGTTCGTCTTGGACCAAATCTAGAACTACCCTCAACGGTTTGTGTCGCCATAAATACTTTGTTTTGGTGAGATCTGTTGACTTTGTATACCCTTCCGTTGTAAATAAACAATCTTATCATAGATCCATTGGAGTCTTGAAATTATCTAATAATGGAAACAGCAACCCTAGTCACCATCTTTCTTTCTGGCTCACTTGTAAGTTTTACCGGGTACGCCTTATATACCGCCTTTGGGCAACCCTCGCAACAACTAAGAGACCCATTCGAGGAACACGGAGACTAGTTGAAGTAATGAGCCTCCCCTATTGGTATTGGGGAGGCTCATTACTTCAATTGAGGCACAATCATTTCACCTTTTTATTTTTAATTGGAACCCTCGGTGGTTCTCGAAAAAAGATAGCGAAAAAAAGAATCCCTAGAGTAGAGACTAAGAGGAATGTATAAACCAATGCTTCCATAGATTCGATCGTGGTTTACAATTATAGCTTCCATATCTGTTCATTTGGTGGGATCATCTCCCAGATAAAGAAAGGGCAAGAGTCAAAAGTCGGTGATCCAAAAATCACGGTTTCTCTGTTACCCTGTATTAACTCAAAAAAATCAAATAAAGGAGAAAAACCAAAGCAATGTTGTATCAAACTACCTGTCTCCTTGTAGTTGGATCTCCAAGTTTTTGGAATGCTCCAAATTCCACTTGAGCATCCAAATCTGGGTCAATGCCGGCAAAAACATCTCTGAACAAAGTTCTCGCACCGTGCCAAATGTGCCCGAAAAAGAAAAGTAAAGCAAATGAAGCATGGCCAAAAGTAAACCAACCCCTGGGACTGCTACGAAAAACACCATCTGATTTCAAAGTAGCACGATCTAATTCAAAAATTTCACCCAATTGAGCACGTCTAGCGTATTTTTTCACAGTAGCAGGATCGCTATAACTGACGCCATTGAGTTCACCACCAAAGAACTCAACAGTTACACCGACTTGTTCGACACTATACTTCGACTCTGCCCTTCGAAAAGGAACGTCGGCTCTCACAATTCCGTCTCCGTCTACCAAAACGACTGGAAATGTTTCAAAAAAAGTAGGCATACGGCGTACAAAAAGCTCGCGGCCTTCTTTTTCTCTAAAGATAGGATGTCCTAACCATCCAACCGCTATTCCATCCCCATTGTCCATTGAGCCCGCTCTGAATAATCCCCCTTTAGCTGGATTATTTCCGATGTAATCATAAAAAGCTAATTTTTCTGGAATTTTAGACCAAGCTTCTGAGAAACTCTGATTTTCGGTTAGGCTAGCGCCAACTCTTCGATATATTTCTTGCTGGAAGTATCCTTGATCCCATTGATACCGGGTGGGACCAAATAATTCGATCGGGGTCGTTGAGGAACCATACCACATAGTTCCAGCAACAACAAAAGCTGCAAAAAAGACAGCAGCGATACTACTAGAAAGTACAGTTTCAATATTACCCATACGTAATCCTTTGTATAAACGTTGGGGCGGACGGACACTAAGATGGAATAGGCCCGCCAATATACCCAATGTCCCTGCTGCAATATGATGAGAGGCTATTCCTCCTGGAACAAAAGGATCAAAACCTTCGACACCCCACGCAGGATTTACAGATTGTACTTTTCCCGTGAGTCCATACGGATCGGACACCCATATTCCAGGACCATACAAACCTGTTACATGAAATGCCCCAAACCCAAAGCAAGCTAGCCCTGAGAGAAATAAATGAATTCCAAAGATCTTGGGCAAATCCAAAGAAGGTTTTCCTGTACGCTCATCACAGAATATTTCTAGATCCCAATACACCCAATGCCAGATAGCGGCCAAGAAGCACAAACCAGAAAATACAATATGTGCCCCGGCCACACCTTCGTAACTCCAAATACCCGGATTCGTTATAGTACCTCCTGCGATACTCCAACCCCCCCACGAATTGGTTATTCCTAAACGAGTCATGAATGGGATAACGAACATACCCTGTCTCCACATCGGATCAAGAACGGGATCAGAGGGATCAAAAACTGCTAATTCGTATAAGGCCATCGACCCGGCCCAACCCGAAACTAGAGCAGTATGCATTATATGGACAGAAAGCAACCGACCGGGATCATTCAATACGACAGTATGAACACGATACCAAGGCAAACCCATGGAAAGACCTCTTTCTCAAAGAAAAATAGACACTATGTAACTTTCTCGCATTGGGAGCTAGGGACTTTCCCCTTTCAATGGATTATCTCAAAGCATGGATAAATATTGAGTCCATTCCCTTGGGAATAACGGACCAATTCTGTTTATAGGAACAAATAGAAACAGATCTATTCTATACCCGATAAGTATCAATCCGCAATGCAGCATTGGTCTGGTTCTATTTTCTATGGGCCACTGCTCGGTCTTATTCTATGAACTTTTCAATCTATGAAAAAAAGGAAAATCCGAGCCACTACGCTTTCGCATATAGAGTTAAGAGACAAGCTGTAAAGCTTTCGTCTAATGCCCGTTGGTATTCCAAAAGTCCCTTTTCTGCTTCCTGAAAACGAAGAGGCAACATGGGTGGACATCTAGTGCGACTTGGCATACAGAATGGGTCCTATGGGATTTCCCCATGCTCTTGCCCCATCAAGATATTCTCTCTTTCTTCCTAAAAAGGTTGAGTGACTGATCAAGAATTGAAAGTTTGAACTCAAAGCAAATAATTTCAATTGGGAGATTCATATTTCTATTGTCAATTCTATTTTCAATCAAATGGAATAATTTATGGTTGGTTTGGTTAGACCACTAAAATGAAGGATCCAGGCTCCGCTCATAAAATACCCAATTGGTCAAATAGGAATATGTAAAATTCCCCTTTGTATCATAACATAAAAGATTCTTATTGATTAGACCGTAGAAATGATTCCAAACCTGAGTATATATATATATCATAGATATATCAATCGAGGTTTGGTAGGTCGATCTTTACCCGGAGTAGATCCTAAACCTAAAAGAATAGAAGAAGCCCATTCCGTAACAAGAAAATGATGCCATAATTTAAAATCAAATTTGGAGTTCGATGAAATAAAACAAAACCTCAATGCAAAGTAAATTCGACACGTTTCAAGTTTCATGACTTCTTTTTTGGGGGGGAAGTGCACCAAAACTTATCTTTCTTTCTTGAAAAATGGAAGAAAAAGAGTACGCTTGTTAGGAGTTCAAAAACCCTGCTATGAAACAATGAAAAGGGCTGGAATTTACACATTGCAATTTGTTGAATCGTATGCACCAAAAACATGCGTGTATGGTTTCTAAGGGATAAAATTTTGTCCAAATCAATCGACTTCATCGAGAAAGATCCCTTTTTTTATGCCAACCGCTTGATTTCGAGATCACGAATACCCTTGTGGGTCTCCTGGTATTTCTCAGTAGAGAAGATAAGACCCGGAATCATTTTCTGTTTATACACTGTATAGGCGGATGGGCAATATGCGGAATGGGTCTCTTTGATATGATGCGATATGTGCCACCCCATGTCTATACACTAGGCATAGGGTCGGCCTATTCAATAGGATCCTTGGTCTTGAGCGGTGGAGAAATATGCGAACGTATAGCATACCCTCACGCTTCAAGTCGTGCCAATGCATTTTGATTTCTTATTTGAGAGAAAAAAGAAGACTATGCCTTCGCTATATGGAATATGAATCAAATACTAAGTAATAATAGCATGGCACTTCGAGCTTGCAAGGCGCAATTATTGTTTTTTCATGAGATTCTGTATCGAGAGAGTGGTATGAAACAAAAAACATTTCAGATTGGATCTTATCTATCGGGGATCCATTTCCGCGTCACAAACTTTTTGGTTTTTAGACCCTAAGTCCCTTTCCACTATTTAGTGTATGAAAGATTTTGAAAATGAAAAAATACGATCATTTTTCCTTAGTTAATTAAATTAAAAATAAACTTTGGGATTGCCGAATCACAAACGAGAAAAATAGATAAAGCACCGGAGCCATCATAGTACTATCCTAGTATTAATTCTTAATATTTTGAAATTCTCTTGACTCGAAGGGAAGGATGGTAACTAGATCATTGAACAATCCTCGGATCTTAGAAATCCTATTTTTATCTTGCTTTATTCAGTGGAAGTGAAATGAAAAAACCGAATTCCAGCGTAGAGCCGTATGCAATGCGCAAACGATGCCTGTACGGTTGTTCAACTCTCTCTCTTTGTTTTTGTTCTTATAATCCATCCATTCTCGTACCTCTTTACTTCGCCAAATCGTGCGAAATAGAGGAATCGGATGATATATCATATCATTAGGGTAATGATACACCAACCTGCGAGTTCTTATATTGGGCCCGAACTAGGGGAGTTGTACAGCGAGGGGGATGAATTTAAAAGTATATACAAGAATGTACTAAACATTTATAAACAAACAACAGGAAAATCCTTGCATGTTCTACAGTTGGACATGCTCAGGGATTCTTTCATGTCACCAGCAGAAGCCCAAATTCATGGAATTGTTGATTGTATAGGACTTGCCTCATTTGAAGCAGACTTCTTTAAGGATAGGCTTTCCCGTACGGATTTGGATCCGAATGCTGTTTGGGAGTTGATACCGTAGGTAAGAATTCAAAATTCCTTGTCTTGTTCTAAGAATTCAAAGAACAAGACATAGGGTNNNTCATCTTCATCTCTTCTTCTTCAAAAGAAGAAGAGTCTCTCGATCCGATGGAAACAAATCTCATCGATTTCTTTCAAGACCTGCACTTGATCATAATATCGATTTGTGAAATCGGATCGAAGCTCCAAACACGTACACCTCGAACCCCTCCGTTACCTTCCCTTTTTTCCTTCGCCAAGTCGTGCGAAATAAAGGAAGCCCGATGGATGTTATATCATTATGAAATTAATGTATATCATGATTTTAGAATCATCCGGTTAGGATCGATCTAAACCAGCCCATTCTGTATATAATTCAGCATGCCAACTATTAAACAACTTATTAGAAACACAAGACAGCCAATCAAAAATGTCAAAAAAGCCCGCGCTCTTCGGGGATGTCCTCAGCGTCGAGGAACATGTACTAGGGTGTATGTGCGACTCGTTCATATCATGAACTGAACCAAAAGAAAGGAGACAATTTTTACAGTATCAAAGATCAGTACCAATAAATAGGATAAAACCAATGAATAAGATAGAGTGGAAGAACTCCACTCACTGTCTAAAAAAAAAGACCTTTATTGTGTATGAAATTTATGGTTTCCATTGGTATAAATCCGATCACCTCAATTGGAGATGAGAAGCAATTCCCCATTGGTAGCAAATGGTTATCCATTAAGCGGGGAAAATCTTATTTAAGAAGCATAAAAATGATGCTCCTACTCTTGCAAGAACGGACTCACAGGGTCAGCTACCTAACCAACCTTCATAATTAAATGCCGTTACTGTATAGGTAGATCTTATTGTGAAAAGACCTATTACTGGATAATTCATGGGTAGAGCCAAAGAGTGTGAACTATACAAGTTACTAAATAAGGAAGGGGCTCCGGTGTATAGAAAGGACCTCACCGTTTACAAAGTAACCATAGAAACGATGGAACCCACTATTTTTTATTCATTTCTATTTCATATTTATTACTAAAATTTCCTTTTTTTTTGATCAATCTAATTTTTTATTTCGAGGTGAAATGCCTGGAAAAAATCGTGGTTGGGAAGGTTATCGTAGCAAAAGCCATTGGAATTTTTTTTTTATACATCGGAAGAATCCGTTTTGTTATTAATAGACCGGGAGAGGATAAAAGAATGACTGAAAGAAAAGAAAGCAATTCGTTATTCATCAAAGTTTCAGTGGATTCAATGACCAGAATTAGACGAGGATATATAGCTCGGAGACGTAGAACAAAAATGCGTCTATTTTCATCAACTTATCAAGGGGCCCATTCAAGACTTACTGGAGCTATGACTCAACAGAAAACGAGAGCTTTGGGTTCTGCTCATCGGGATAGAAGCAGGAAAAAGAGAGATTTTCGCCGTTTGTGGATCACTCGTATAAATGCCGTAATTCGTGAGATTAAGGTATTCCAGAGTTATAGTGTATTTATACACAATCTCCACAAGACGCACTTGCTTCTTAATCGAAAAATACTATCACAACTCGCTATAGCAAATCGAAATTGTCTTTCCATGATTTCGAATGAGATCATGAATTTGATTTCTGATAATGAGATCATGAATTTGATTTCTGATGAGGGGATGATGAGTTTTTCTAGATTCCCGCCGAGAAGGGTTTCTTTGCCGAGAAGGGTTTAAACGAAGTTCCCCGGAGAATGAACTCCGGGAAGGTGAAGTATAGAAGTATAAATGAATAGGATAAGGTAGTTAAAATGAACGAGCACGAGTCACTAAAAAAAATGAAATATTTCTTCTTTTTCTTCCCCGATTCGGATTCTTTTTGGTTTCTTCCGACGTGACAATCCTTTGGTTCTCTCATTTTTCGAACAAAACATCCACCCTAGTTGGGTTAAAGATTGGAATTTTGATTCCTTTTCTTCCATTGTGGACGTAGGCCTATTTTATTTCTGGTTTTAGGACCTTTTTTATTTTTATCCCTAGGGGTTGACTTGGGTTTTGTTTTTGCAAATGGGTTCTGGTTTTTCTTAAAATGAAGAAAAGGTAACAAAGCTAAAATACGAGCTTGTTTTATAGCAAGCGTAATTAATCGTTGTTGTTTCAAGGTCAATCGATTCACTCGTCTCGATAATATTTTTCCGTCGTCAGTAATAAATCGACTAATTACACTCATGTTTCTATAATCAATTCGATCCCCTGATCCAATTGTGGGCAAACGCCTACGAAACGATTGCTTGGATTTCGATTTTCTAAAGGGTTTCTTGGATTTCAGAAAGGGTCGCTTAGATTTCAGAACGGGTTTCTTGGATTTCGGAAAGGGTTGCTTGGATTTATCCATGGTATTGAGTCCTTCTCTCTAAAATCCTATTTCTGAATTCGAATTTAGGATACGACCGAAATAGGATTTGATTTGTTTATATATATTATATGTAATTTACTCTCGTTACTGGGAAAGGTAGCAGTTCTGTTCAATCTATTTCTTTATTTCCCCATGAATTGTATGCTTGTAACAATAGGGACAGAATTTTCTCAATTCCAATCGACTAGGTGTATTGTGTCGATTCTTTTGAGTAATATATCTGGAAATGCCCGGCGATTCCTTAGTAACATTGTTTCGCACACAACTGGTACATTCCAAAATAACTCTGACTCTTACATCTTTACCCTTGGCCATGAACCTCCTGTTCATTTTGGATTCACTCAACTCTTCTATTTTCAATCCGAAACGAAGAAAAAAAGAAAAAAAAATAGAAGTGGCTAACCCGACATCCGATTAGGAACGATTTCGAGCGTAATATTCAAAAGTAATACAATGATTTTTAACTCTCAATTATTTCGAATCCCAGTAGAGTATTTCATTTAAGTATCTTGTATGATTTTTTTACCCTAGACCCATTAATTTCTATTTCCGTACTCCCTCTATGAATTTGAGCCTAATCACAAGTTTCGCCGAGGTTGAATCCACTTTGATTCTTTTTCTGTCCTCCTTTCTTTATCCTAAAAAATGGAAAAATAAGAAAACAAAGAAATAGAGAGAGGAAGAGGTATTAGTCCCAGATAATTTATTGTATCGCTAATCTTCTTCATCCCTTCCCATGTCAATAACTAGAATGAAAAAAGGGGAATGTCAACGCATCCGGGAAGAAACGATTGATCTCTATCAATAGACCTGCTAAAGACCCGAACCATAGAGTACTTAGCACAGGGGCCGCGGAGAGATATGTTTTTAGATCACGCATTGAAAATTCTCCTTCTTTAATTGGAATACATATATGATCAGATGCATAGGTCGTTAAGGATTGCTTGTATTTTCGTTGTACGCAGAATCCCTAACAAAAACGGAAATAGACCAGGACCTAGGCAATGTCAATAACACTAAGATTTCTCTTTCCTTAAAACGAAAAAGGGCTGAGTATTGTATTACTGATAAGTATTCATTTATTTATACGTGAGGTTTCCTATTTATCTATTTCCTATCTATCTTATAGAATCGAATTCTTTTAGTATTAATATGTATCTAATTCTTTCTCTTTATAAAATTTTATAGGTTCTATGTGTTCTATGAGACCAAAAAGAAGAAATGGCAAGATAGATTGTATCTCAATGAGGAAATAATGATGTGGAAAACAAGACAGAGATTTTATACAATGACACTGTATACCAATTGAAAGGGATGTAGCGCAGTTTGGTAGCGCGTTTGTTTTGGGTACAAAATGTCACGGGTTCAAATCCTGTCATCCCTACCTATTCTTTCTCGTATGGGCAGTAACGAAAGGTCCGTTGAGATCGATTCAATTTAGACATACGGAATCTTTCCGGTTATATATATTATATATATATATATACACGGTCTGGGAGGTACAAAAAGAGGGACAAAAAAATCCTTTTCTTTGTGGTCTTATCCATGGTGATAAGAAAGCGCTCTTAGTTCAGTTCGGTAGAACGTGGGTCTCCAAAACCCGATGTCGTGGGTTCAAATCCTACAGAGCGCGATTCTATTCTTCTTAGGTCAAATTTGAGTGAAATAACTTCACTAACTTGAACAGCAACCTGAAGTGACCTCCTCCTTTTTTGAGTCCGCGGGGGGTCAATCAAAAAATGAGAGGTTAATGTTACTTAATCAAAGGTCCAACTGATCACTGCGTCTGTATTGTAAATATGCAGTTACGAATAATCCAGCTAAAGTAATCGGAATTAGACCTAACACGATTCCAAATAGTAAAACTTCAATCATTTCGATTTATTTGAAAAGGGAAAAAGAGAGAGGGAATATCTATCCTTCAATATTCATACGAATTGACCACGAATCTCATCAAGCAAGAATTGACAATTACTGCGGAAAGGCACTCTAGAATCCGCAGAAACATTTCTTTTTATAACAGAATTTTCATTCAATTCATTTCAAATAAGTCGTATCTTGCTCAGACCAATAAATAGAGCCGGGGTTATAGTTGACGCCACCAATAGAAAGCCGAAATAACTAGTTATAGTAGGCATGAAGGAGCTAAAGGAGATACGTTCTTTTTATCTTTTTATACATATGGTTCTAAAACACTTACCTAAGTTTCCACTTTTGAAAGATAGGAGGATACGAAAAAATACCAATTGACAAAATCTGTTCCAATTTCAGTTTGATTCATCAGTCATTCTGGGGAACCCTAACAAAGATAGAGCGGGATAAAAAAAAGATGGATTGATCATCCTGTGACATCTACCGATTCCCCGATTGCAAATCAACCTATTCATTCAGCAACTTCTGAGTAAAGGACTAGGAATAATAACTTTGTCGCGGAATTTCATTCACATTCACA